GCCCATAAACAATTTCAAATTTCAAAAATTCTATTTTCAATATTCTTAATTCTTATTTACGGCGACGAAGAATAAAACTATCACTATATTTTTTCCTTTTCCTACTTCTTCTTCCAAGTGTAGGATAACCCCAAGGGGTCATAGGTTTTTTTCTACCAATTGGGGCTCTCCCTTCACCGCCCCCATGGGGATGGTCTACAGGGTTCATAACTACTCCTCTTACTACAGGACGTTTACCTAGCCAACACTTAGATCCGGCTCTACCCAAACTTTTTTGGTTCACCCCAACATTACCCACTTGTCCGACTGTTGCTAAGCAGTTTTTGGATATTAAACGGACCTCTCCAGACGGTAATCTTAATGTGGCCGATTTACCCTCTTTTGCAATCAGTTTCGCTACAGCACCTGCTGCTCTAGCTAATTGTCCACCCTTTCCAAGTGTGATTTCTATGTTATGTATGGCCGTGCCTAAGGGCATATCGGTTGAAGTGGATTCTTCTTTTTTATCAATAAAAACCCCTTCCCAAACTGTACAAGCTTCTTCCAAAGCATACGGCTTTCTAGATGTATATGATGATATCTAGACAGATAGATCTTATATGAATCGTATGATGAAGTACCATATGAGTGGATATATAGGAATCCAAATCTGCCGAATCGCTCATGTTATGATCTTCTACATCCTAGGTCTCCTCGTTCCGTCATCTGGCTTATGTTCTTCATGTAGCATTCAGACCGAATGACTCTATGAAATTACGTCGATACTTCCACTTACGGGTAACGTAGGAGACATCTCTATTTTTCCCCGGGGGATCCTTATACACTGCTTAGCTTTCAATTCGCCTCTGACCATCAAATTAAATGTGAATAACCCGTCTTCCTCTCTTTGAAACAAGGAGCGCTTCCGGTTCTGTCCGTGCTTCAAACAATTTTGTCTTCTCCATATTACCATATCTCTAGAGTCAATAATTTTCTATGAAGAACTACTGAACTCAATCACTTGCTGCCGTTACTCAACAGTTTTCTGTTGAGGTCTATCCCGTGGAGGTACTCCAATTGGATCAGTGATCGATTTCTAGGTTTCGTCGTAAACCTAATTGGTTACTTCCAATTACGTAAATCAATAGTTCAAACCGCACTCAAAGGTAGGGCATTTCCCATTGATATAGGAACTTCTGTACCAGAAACAATGGTATCTCCAATTATAGCCCCTCTGGGATGTAAAATATATCTCTTCTCACCATCCCCATAGTGTATGAGACAAATGTATGCATTTCGATTAGGGTCGTATTCTATGGTTACGATTCTACCAGATATGTCTTTTTCATTCCGTCGAAAATCGATTTTACGGTATAGACGCTTATGACCTCCCCCTCTATGCCTTGCGGTAATGATTCCTCTGGCATTACGACCTTTACCACAACGATGCTGTCCATAAATCAATTTATTTCGTGGATTGGATTTCCTGTCTACGGCTCCGTTGCGTGTGCTCGGGGTAGAAGTTTTGTATAAATGTATCGCCATGTTATTAAGTATTTTGCTTTAAGTTCTTTTCTCTATAAGAGGTGGAATAGAATAACCCGGTTGAAGCGTAATGATCATACGTCTGTAATTGGAATGCATTGTATGTCCCATAATAGGTCCCATTCTTCTACCCTTTCCGGGGAGTCGATGACTATTCATAGCTATTACCTTGACACCAAAGAAGAGTTCGACCCAATGCTTTATTTCTGTCCTAGTTGATCCTGATTCGACATTAGAAGTATATTGATTGTTCCCCAATAACCGAATACTTTTTTCTGTAAATACTGCATATTTGATTCCATCCATAAATCCATTTTCTTCCCTATAAGTTCCAGTATCGATAAGAATTCTAGTTCTTATTGTTCATATGTTATGGTATGAATATACCATACCAATTCGTTATGTATGGATGATGAGATTCCATTGATACAGAGCCAATTCCAATAGACTTATTGAACGTTCCCATTGGCGTGCATCCAGCAGGAATTGAACCTACGAATTTGCCAATTATGAGTTGGGCGCTTTAACCATTCAGCCATGGATGCTTAACAGGGATCATCGTACATCGTGAATAACCAAATTCCAATTGAAATGAAATCTTTAGGAGGAATCAATGAAAGAGGAATCAATGAAACGACATCAATTCAAACCCTGGATCTTCGAATTGAGAGAGATATTGAGAGAAATCAAGAATTCTCACTATTTCTTAGATTCATGGATCAAATTCGATTCAGTGGGATCTTTCACTCCCATTTTTTTCCACCAAGAACGTTTTATGAAACTCTTTGACCCCCGAATTTTAAGTATCCTACTTTCCCGCGATTCACAGGGTTCAATAAGCAATCCATATTTCACGATCAAAGGTGTAGTACTGCTTGTAGTAGCGGTCCTTATATCTCGTATTAACAATCGAAAGATGGTCGAAAGAAAAAATCTCTATTTGATGGGGCTTCTTCCTATACCTATGAATTCCATTGGACCCAGAAATGAGACATTGGAAGAATCTTTTTGGTCTTCCAATATCAATAGGTTGATTGTTTCGCTCCTGCATCTTCCAAAGGGGAAAAAGATTTCTGAGAGTTGTTTCATGGATCCGCAAGAGAGTACTTGGGTTCTCCCAATAAATAAAAGAAATCAAAAGTGTATCATGCCTGAATCTAACCGGGGTTCGCGGTGGTGGAGGAACCGGGTCGGAAAAAAGAGGGATTCTAGTTGTAAGATATCTAATGAAACCGTAGCTGGAATTGAGATCTCATTCAAAGAGAAAGATAGCAAATATATGGAGTTTCTTTTTTTATCTTATACGGATGATCCGATCCGCAAGGACCATGATTGGGAATTGTTGGATCGTCTTTCTCCGAGGAAGAAGCGAAACATAATCAACTTGAATTCGGGACAGCTATTCGAAATCTTAGGGAAACATTTGATTTCTTATCTCATGTCTGCTTTTTGTGAAAAAAGACCAACGGAAGGGGAGGGTTTCCTCAAACAACAAGGAGCTGAGGCAACTATTCAATCAAATGATATTGAGCATGTTTCCCATCTCTTCTCGAGAAACAAGTGGGGTATTTCTTTGCAAAATTGTGCTCAATTTCATATGTGGCAATTCCGCCAAGATCTCTTCGTTAGCTGGGGGAAGAATCAGCACGAATCGGATTTTTTGAGGAACGTATCGAGAGAGAATTGGATTTGGTTAGACAATGTGTGGTTGGTAAACAAGGATCCGTTTTTTAGCAAGGTACGGAATGTATCGTCAAATATTCAATATGATTCCACAAGATCCATTTTCGTTCAAGTAACGGATTCTAGCCAATTGAAAGGATCTTCTGATCAATCCAGAGATCATTTCGATTCCATTAGAAATGAGGATTCAGAATATCACAAATTGATCGATCAAACAGAGATTCAGCAACTAAAAGAAGGATCGATTCTTTGGGATCCTTCCTTTCTTCAAACGGAACGAACAGAAATAGAATCAGATCGATTCCCGAAATGCCTTTTTGGATCTTCCTCAATGTCTCGGCTATTCACGGAAGGTGAGAAGCAGATGAATAATCATCCGCTTCCGGAAGAAACCGAAGAATTTCTTGGGAATCCCACAAGATCAATTCGTTCTTTTTTCTCTGACAAATGGTCAGAACTTCATCTGGGTTCGAATCCTACTGAGGGGTCCACTAGAGATCATAAATTTTTGAAGAAAAAACAAGATGTTTCTTTTGTCCCTTTCAGGCGATCGGAAAATAAAGAAATGGTTGATATATTCAAGATAATTACGTATTTACAAAATACCGTCTCAATTCATCCTATTTCATCAGATCGGGGATGTGATATGGTTCCGAAGGATGAACCAGATATAGAGAGTTCCAATAAGATTTCATTCTTGAACAAAAATCCATTTTTGGGTTTCTTTCATCTATTCCATGACCGGAACAAAGGGGGATACACGTTACGCCACGATTTTGAATCAGAAGAGAGATTTCAAGAAATGGCAGATCTATTCACTCTATCAATAACCGAGCCGGATCTGGTGTATCATAGGGGATTCGCCTTTTCTATTGATTCCTACGGATTGGATCAAAAAAAATTCTTGAATGGGGTATTCAACTCCAGAGATGAATCGAAAAAGAAATCTTTATTGGTTCTACCCCCTCTTTTTTATGAAGAGAATGAATCCTTTTATCGAAGGATCAGAAAAAAATTGGTCCGGATCCACTGCGGGAATGATTTGGAAGATCCAAAACTAAAAATAGTGCTATTTGCTAGCAACAACATAATGGAGGCAGTCAATCAATATGGATTGATCCGAAATCTGATTCAAATCCAATATAGCACCTGTGGATACATAAGAAATGTATCGAATCGATTCTTTTTAATGAATAGATCCTTCGAATATGGAATTCCAAGGGATCGAATAGGAAATGATACTCTGAATCATATAACTATAATGAAATATACGATCAACCGACATTTATCGAATTTGAAAAAGAGTCAGAAGAAATGGTTTGATCCTCTTATTTCTCGAACCGAGAGATCCATGAATCGGGATCCTGATGCATATAGATACAAATGGTCCAATGGGAGCAAGAATTTCCAGGAGCATTTGGAACATTTCGTTTCTGAACAGAAGAACCGTTTTCAAGTAGTGCTCGATCGATTACGTATTAATCAATATTCGATTGATTGGTCCGAGGCTATCGACAAAGAAGATTTGTCTAAGTCACTTCGTTTCTTTTTGTCTAAGTCACTTCTCTTTTTGTCCAAGTCACTTCTCTTTTTGTCCAAGTCACTTCCTTTTTTCTTTGTGAGTATCGGAAATATCCCCATTCATAGGTCCGAGA